GATTCGAACCGATGACCATCGCATTACAAATGCGATGCTCTAACCTCTGAGCTAAGCGGGCTAACATACCGAAATTTCGTATGCATAGGAATTAAATAAACTGCTGGGATCTTTCTTATTCATTGTTAGTTATTTTGTTAGTTATTTATACCATAATTCAAATTAATATGAACATAGAAAATATAGAATATCCAATATTATTTATTTAATATTTTAGTACATAAAGTGTAAGATAACGATTAATATTCATAATTAATATTAATTAATTCAAATTAATATATTTCCATCTATTTATCAAATAGATAGACATAATTATATATATAATTATATAATAATTCGAATAGTATTTTGTATATAGTATTTAGTAATCAATTTCGAATTCGAAATTGAATATTCTAATTTTTAGAATTTAGAATTCTATAATCTATACTATAATAATGTAATAATTAAGTTAAAGTAAACAGTAATTAATATTACTTAAGAATTATAAGATATTTAATTATTCCATATTTGATTGTTAGATATTTTTTTTATTATATTCTTATAAATTTTTATTTTCATTTTAAAATGAAAGAAATAGAAAAGACTAACCCAGATCATAATCAAAGATTCCCACGTTTTCATTCGGAAATATATAGAAAGAATCGACCATTCGAGTATTCCAAATTGCATAAAAACATAATTGAAGTAAGGGCATAGAATATAGATAGATATGTGGTATATATCTGTGTATATTGAATTGCGAATAAATACATAATAGAATCATTTCTGATTCAACCAAATAATAGAATGGTATCCAATATAGATGAAATAAAATCAATAAAATAGGAACAAACATTTTTCAATATAAGAATCCCTATTTAATGAATTCAAAAGTTCCGGCATAATGTTCATAATTCAAAATATAAATAAAAAGTATTCTAATGAGATTTGAATTTTTCAAATCAAAAAGGGGGATATGGCGAAATAGGTAGACGCTACGGACTTAATTGGATTGAGTCTTGGTATGGAAACTTACCAAGTGAGAACTTTCAAATTCAGAGAAACCCTGGAATTCACAATGGGCAATCCTGAGCCAAATCCTGTTTTCCGTAAACAAAGAAAGAAACAGAAAGTTATAATCAAAAAGGATAGGTGCAGAGACTCAATGGAAGCTGTTCTAACAAATGGAGTTGACGACTTTTCCTTTTGCATTAGGAAAGGAATCCTTCCATCAAAATTCTAGGAATGAATCAAAGATAAACCTATGGGTATATACTGAAATACTATTTCAATTGATTAATGAAGACTTCAAATCTCCGTTTGTGAGAAAAATATTTAAAAATGAAAGATGTAAATCAATTCCAAGTTTAATAAAGTTGAAGAAAAGACGAAATATTCATTGATCAAATCATTCACTCCATCATAATCTGATAGATCCTTTGAGGAACTGATCCATTAGACGAGAACAAAGATAGAGTCCTATTCTACATGTCAATACCGACAACAATGAAATTTATAGTAAGAGGAAAATCCGTCGACTTTAGAAATCGTGAGGGTTCAAGTCCCTCTATCCCCAAAGGACCTCTTTAACTTTCTAATTTTTTCTATATCTTCTCTATAAATAATTCATTATTTATGTGTTTTATTCTATTTATTCTTTCACAAATAAATTGGAATTTTTCTCTTTTTCTTATCCTAATTACAAGTCATAAGTTTTGATATATATGTGAATGTTAAACACGTATAATTTAATTATAAACATACAAATGAATATCTTATTTTTGAGCAAGGAATCGTCCTCATATGCGTGATTAACAATACAAAATAATAATATAATTACTACTAAAACTTACTTACAAATTTTTATTTTTTGTCTTTTTGGACTTAGTTGACATAGATTCATTGACATATACTCCAGTAATCTTTTAAAATAAAAATGAGGCGGATGCGTCAAGAATGGTCGGGATAGCTCAGTTGGTAGAGCAGAGGACTGAAAATCCTCGTGTCACCAGTTCAAATCTGGTTCCTGGCATATGATTCATTTGTATGAGTATCAATTCCCCATATTAAAAAATATGGGGAATAGATACATACCCATTTGTGCTCTAGATTATCATATATTTATTTTATCTATTTAGGTATCTATAGATATATTCTTCCTAGATGCTTAAAGAATAGATGCATTTTTAGGTATTTTCTCTCTCTATATATATAATATATAATAATGAATTATTTTATTTGATTTTGTTTTCCCTTTTTTCTGCTATCTAAAAAAATGTGAATATTTCCATATGGTTAAATTGGTTGGTCGAAAGACCAAAAAGTCTAGTCTAAGCTAGTTTAGAGGTGGAGCAGGAATAGTAAAAAGTCATTTTAGATGGATTACATAACACGTTACATAATTCATGATACAGAATTTTTGCAGTTCATCCTATTTCTTAGCTCATCCGAAATAAGTATTGTTCCATATTTTCGAATTTCAAAGAATTGCCATCCAATTTTGTAATCCCTATATTAT